CCACCTGAATCTTCGTCTCGCCTCTTTGCCCTTTCAGGCGAGACTTCATTGAGGTAAGGAGAAGGTCAAATACGGCACGGAGTGAACCTTCTTATGCAAGGAGACAGACGACGCTCACGAAAGATTGCTTGTAATATAACCGGCGCGCGCCCCTATGATCACTGGGAGGCTGAAAGCCTTGATTGACCAAACCCAATTCTCGCCTGAAAGGGTGCGCAAAGAGGCGAGACTCATTCCTCAAGAAATTCCACCTCGGGAGGGATCCCTCGCATCCTCAGACACTTGAAAGACATAAGACGGATTTGGTGGCATCAGCTCATCGATCAGCCTATAGAGAGGCCCGGAAAAGAGCGCGGACAGCTCAAGATTTGTCAAGCTCAAGAGTTGCGAAAGCAAAAACGGTAGATGATAATGAGAAAGGTTTCGGCGCACCTGTTTTTATATCGCTGAAGCACTGAACATTGTGGGTTTGATAGTAATGGCATCCTCGCCCAAATTGGAACTCAGAACTAATCCCAACTCAACCGTATCAGCATCAAGTCTTGTGGTTACACAGCGCAAAGCGGATGGCCGTGCAAAACACTCTCTTTGAGTTCCGTATTATCAAGAGAAGACAATTCGCTCTGATACTAGAATAGTGCCTTCAAACTGCTTGCTCTTCCAATCAGACTTCAATAGTACTGAACGCCCGCTGTTGTTGAATATAGCCGACCAAGAAGCACTACTATATCAAAAAAGAAAAAGCATGTTTCTTCTGGCACAAATGAGTCTCAGGTCAATCTTCTCAAATCAAAGACTGGCAGAGCGATGAATGACGAGAGTCACTTGAAGCAGCAAGAGGAAGGTTCTGATACCGGCACAAAAGGAGCGCAGAAATTGGGGTTTTTTGACATTAGCTATCAAAATGGAACGTCCAATGAATGTGCGAAAAGAAGCCGTGAAACAAACAAGCAAACAAAAGCGCACCTATGGCGAAGCATAAACGGGCGCATAAGCGAAACTGAAACTAAGCAACGGCGCCTGTAGCTTCCTATTCGTCTCGCCCCTTTCCCCGCGCTTGCCGGGCGAGACTCATTGGGTGCGAAACATCAAGTCCAACCATGGCGAAACAAGGCGCGCCTAAACGGCACGAAGCATAAACGGCACACTCAAAAGCTCAGTCCAATACGGCGGGCGAAACTCCAACGATTGAAGTGATTATTGGAAATGACATAATAGTGAGTGTTCGCTCATACCAAGGGCCCCTGTGAACATCTCCCGCGTTTATATTGTATCCTACAAATAGGGGGCGGCTACTAAGCGCGCGCCCAAAGTGTCAAAATCCCAGCGCCCAAAGTGATGCAGGGCTGAGCTAGGTAGGCAAGAAGAAAAGCGGGCGGCAAGAAGCGTATACTCAAGAAGCTATTCGCCATATAATCAGATCATAGAAGACTCAACATGCACCTCCCGCTTCCCTTGTAGACTCTTATACGTCAAGGGAAGATTCTCCAATGAAGTCTCGCCTGAAAGGGTGCGCAAAGAGGCGAGACGAAGATGAAGGCCGAGCGTTTTTGTGTCACTTCCAACCACAACCTCCAGCTAGGAAGAAACCTATGGAGCTAAGTGCAAGCTGGGGCACACCGCGGCATTGATCAAAGTGGGTAGCTCCGGCAGACCAAAACCCCAAGTCCTTGAGTACTAGGTAAGAAGTAGACTCGGACCTAACGGCTTGAGTACATCCTTCCCTATACCAAGGTCCCAGTGGACGGGCGGAGATCCCTGTCCCACCAAAGTGATGCAGGGCTCAGTCAAGAGGGAAATACAAGAAGCGCGGCGCGAAAGAAGAGATGTTATGGCGCATATACGCTTAGCTCCAAAGTGAAAGAAGCCTTCTTGCTGAGACACGTCAAATCTCTTTTCGCGCCTGGCTTAGAACAACGTCACGCTACCTCTGGCAATGCGCCGGCATGATTGAGGCACCAATTCTCCGGCATAAGAGATTGATGCAAAGGAAAAGCGCACAGAAAATCACTCTACCTACTATGTCAGGCGCGCATAGTTAACAAGATCTATGCTCTGATAAGTAGGCGCGCCTATGGGGCTGATCAAACTCATGAGTCTTCATATTCGTCTCACCTCTTTGCGCACCCTTTCAGGCGAGAATTGGCCTGAGTAGGCCTGAGTAGGCCTGAGTAGGCATGAGTCAGGAATGAGTCAGGAATGAGTGTCAGGGCGGTGGATGTTAAGGTGAAAAAAAGTGAATGTCATAGATCATGCATTTCCCTTGTCCGGGCCTCTCTTCTTTCTACGCGCTTTCTGCGGGCGAGATATGCTGATATATGCAGGTCACATTCAGCCCCGGCTGCAGTGGGTGAGCATGATGACATGGAGGAGAGAGTCCGTGACAGGTGGCTATTCACGCGTGACGTGTGGATCCACTGCTGGAACAACTGTCATTTCCTCCTCCTCGTTATGCGGGCAACTTCGTCCGCACCATCACAGGGGATTGAGCTCCGATAGTGTGGCGGTGGGTCCGAGTCTTCACGACCAGGCTTGGATAGACCTCTATGGGCCATTCCTCCTGGACTGGGCGATGGGAGGAACCGAGGAGATCTCTGAGGCGCCCTATCAACAGAGGAGGAGGCTTGGACTGCCTGGCTGCCAGAGCGGATGCTTTTCCTCGCGCTTCGCCATCAAACACAACGTTTCACCGCGCGCTCTTTGGCGCTTCTTTGCGCGCTCCAACCTCCCCATGGGTGTGCCCACTTCCCGGAGGATTTGCTGCGCATGGATGTTCTATTACAAGACTCCGGGAGTCCATCACGCATCTGACGCAGCAGCTGGTCAGTGTTGAAATTCGTGTGAGTGCAAATAGATTCAATACCTGCGTGTGTGAATTGAGATTTGGTTGTTTCGTATTTGCCAGGAGTCTGACTCAATAGGGCGGGAGCAGTTGGAGTATTTGCAGAGGGACTACGCTCACGTCCAGGAGGAGCTTGCTCGTCTTCAGTCTATCGTTGAACATGTATTGACTTCACGGCACATTTCTGCACGTCACTCGTGACTGATGTCTTTTGTTGTCAGCCTTCGACCTGAAGTCTAGTCTCACCCGCCTCCCGATACGGTTGCATTGGTGGCAGAGCTAGAGGAGGCGCGGACCCGGCTGCGGCAATACGAGGAGAAGATAGCGGACCTGGAGCCAATGAAGTCTCGCCTGAAAGGCGCGCAAAGAGGCGAGACGAAGATGAAGCCCTGGCAACCGACATAACTTGTGATTAAGGGGGGTTGCTTTTCGTCCATCTATTGATTTTGCTTGACCAGGATGAGACTGTCAACGGCCGGCAGGTCGCTTGCTGCTTGACTGGTTCATCGTTTGCTTGCAGGCACAGGGAAATTGTCACATGTCAGATGTACAGGAGTGGATCCGGGGCTTCGCCCCTCTACTTTAGCACCTTTCTTTGCTTGAGTTGGTCTATTCAGCCCGTCACCTTGTTTGACTTCTTGCAGATCATAGATATCAGGGTCCCTTTCATACTAGAAGATCAAGGTGGTAGCGCCTTTGGTTGATCAGCCTGGCCCCTCTCTCCCTCAGAGATCTGCTAGTCAAGGTGCGGAGCACTCTTTCCTATGGTCGAGAGAACGAGAGGGAGACCAACGGGAGAGGAGAACGAGAGGGAGACCAGCGGGAGAGGAGAACTTGAGTGAGTCTCGCGGGCACCCGACATAAGCGGCAGGAGCCCCCAACCTCGGAGCGCTCTTTCCTATGGTCGAGAGAACGAAAGTGAGTCCCGTAATATAAGGAGAGGTGCGAAGCACTCTTTCCTATGGAAGAACGAAGTGAGCGCTTTGCAGACCGAGCAATTGAACCCCCGGATGAGAGAGATAGCGTATCAACCCGTTGTCTGTTTCTCCACTCTTGATTAGAAATGCGCGTGCGCTTTTTCCTTTCCCTTTCCAGAGTGACGTCGGTTGCCCTGAATCTTCGTCTCGCCTCTTTGCGCGCCTTTCAGGCGAGACTTCATTGGCTCCAGGCACGCGACGCCAAGATCTGGGGTGTAGAGAACTCAGCGCTACAAGGAGCGTGGTGATCGATACAAGGCGGTAGCCGTAGACTTGCACGATGCGATTATGAGTTGTAGGGATCGGGTGCTCGCCATGCTGCCGGCGTCTATAGCATCGCTGCTCCCAGAGTACTCATCCATAAACCGGTCCCGAGGGCAGTCTGAAGGTAGCGCACATCCTCCTGCTGCTCTTTACTCACTGACCGGTGAACGATCTGCTCAGAGATCTGTTCGTTCCAAATGAAAAGGGAAGCAGGAAGCAGAGCACCTTCCTTGCCGGAGTAGTGGGTCCGTGACTCGCCCCCGCCGGTGCTGGTGGTGCTGTAGCAGTGACTCCCTTCTGATGACGCAGTGCCGGAGGCCACCTACTGACTTGTAATATAAGCTAGGAGACCCCCTACTGATGAGCAGGGCGAGAGTGCTCCTCCTTTCTGTATTCTTGTTTGCATTCTTCCTGTAGATAGATAATAGACAGCTCAAAAACACCCACCCCATTTTGGTTACGTATCTCTTCCGGATCTCGTTATGCATTATGTTGGTTGCCCGCATAACCGGCAGGTGAACCTCGGGTTTTGCAAATCAGATCTCTTTGAGTGAGGTGAGCGTGACTCGTCCTCTTGTTTGCAAGTTCTATCGTCATCGGCTGTTTGCAAAGGCCGCACTGTTTGTTATCTGTTTCGTTTGCGCAGTTGGTTGGGAGGCAAAAGAAAGCGCCGCTCCTGGGTCCTCCCTGATCAAGAAAGTGCCGGACCCGAAGGACCATCATAGTCAGGTTGCAGGTTTCGGCTTTGGAGTCAAGAAGTTGGAATTCGTCATTCAAATAGATACTGATTTGGCGGGCTGAGCACTTGACCAGTTAGTGATGGCCACGAGCTGGGGAACGGAGCTCGGCTATAGGTGCTACCTTTGTCAGAGGATGTGGAAGTCTTCCTTGGAGGTTGGCATTGCTTTTGACTGCCATGCCAATAGAAGAAGGATCGGAAAGCTTCTTTATCTCAATGTCACCAGACCCGGCTATTGCACATGCAGTTGGGTTACTTAGTCAGTTCATGCATGAACCCAAACAGGTGCATTGGCTAAGTGCACTTCGTGTACTTGCCTATATGAAAGGTGAACCTGGAAAGGGCTGTTGTACAATATGCTACAAAATGGTCACAACAAAGTGGAGGCTTCCGATGTATATGGTGAAAGCTCAGGTGATGCCGGGGACAAACCCTTGCGCCAACCCCAGAAAGTCTACATCAATGAAGTCTCGCCTGAAAGGTGCGCAAAGAGGCGAGACGAAGATGAAGGTTTCTGCACTGACGTTGGTGGCAATCGGCGTCACTTGGAGAAGTCTGAAACTGAATGTGGTGTCCAGATCTAGTGCTGAAGCAGAGTACCGGTCTATGGCCTAAGCTTTTTGGTAATATCAGTTTTTGCGTGCCTGCCAGTAGTATAAGCGTGTGAAATGATGTGGTTGTCCTTACCGAACTAGGCTGCCGGAGCTGAGACCCCTATGCCTATGCTTATGTGGTTAAGGACAATCAAGCCGCTATTTTGATAGCTAAGAATCCAATGTTTCATGAGCGTACCAAGCATCTTGAGGTTGATTGCCATTATGTACGTGATGTTGTGATTCAAGGATTGGTGTCTACTCCATATACTCAGTCTGGAGAACTGCTATCTGCCTACTGTGGCATGGCAACTGAGATGCCTGTGAAGATATGCGAAAGAGCACGGAAGAATGCGCTACATCTGATATTGCTGTAGTTGATGAAACAGCAGTAGTGAAAGTCTAGTTAGGTACTGTTTCAAGGCAATATCCACGGTAGAGCATATTCCAACGCCCATTTCGGGGAACCACTTGACATTGGCACCGTCGGCCAGGTAGATCCGTCCCACTCGTAGGATCTCACCTCTTCTTTTTTGGAGTACGGGATGACTCGGGTGGACGGTGTCATGTCAATAGAACAGAACCTGTCAGTGGAGCCGGGACGCGGAGGTGCGTGCCTGGTTCCCGATCCTCCTTCCAAAGTGGTGATGTAGCTGACTTTTCCAAGAATCTTGCCATCCTTCACATTCTTCGTGTTTGGAGTAGGTGAACTGGGAAAAGAAAGGAAAGGTGATGCTTGTGAAACAAAGCAGCGTGTGGGGCCGGCACATATAGCAGTAGTTGATGCTGTAGCATCGGTTCTTTCGGTTCTTGCTGTAGTAGCATCGGTTATTGCTCTGGTTACGAATGACCCAATCGTACTATGTGGCGTGGCGTGGCGGCAACCACCTCTATTTACTGAAAGCCCTCCCTTTATTCAACCTGGGGATCTTTTCAGCCACTAGAAAAGGTGCGCGCGGGATGCTTTTCGTTCTTCAACTTCTCTACTCTCTCTTTGGCGTTTGCCCATATTGGAACTGCTTCCTCCATCTATAATGACATTACATACCTTGGAGCCAGAGGTACACCGTGTTCCTCAGATGTTGGTTCGCAACCAATCATCATCGCCTGCGAGGACAGGATTCGTCTGATCATCAAGCCAACGGTGACCTCACCAAGCAAACCAATCTCCGTGCGTCTATTTCCCAACCCCCGCCGAAGGTTGATGTTGAAGCTGCACCTGGATAAGGCACCATCAGAAAGCACGCACAACAAATGCTACACAAAAGCCAAATGCCCGGAAGCTGGGAGGAGAGGCAAAGCTAGCAGCTGGAGAAAAAAGCCATTCCCTTTTCCCTTCCTCTTCGTCTCGCCCCTTTCCCCGCGCTTGCCGGGCGAGACTCATTGGGATCAAATCACAGCTGCCGCTGCCCTTACTACTTGGCGCCAGTCATAGAAGACGCAAATCAAGTTTGTCAACTGCTCAATCATAGGGAGCTCCCCTGCCGGCTGGTGGATCAAGGGGGCGGGGCTCAGCGGTCGAGCCTCACTATGGGCGGGCGAAAGCAGGTCGCTTTCTATCAAGAATGAACAGAGCGCCTTATGTTTGTTGCCCGCATAACCCGGGGACATAACGCATAAGACGAATGTCCTCCGAAAGCACGCACCTCAGAGTGACTGAGAACTGCTCCAAAAAAAGAGAACCTCTTGGGCAATGAAGTCTCGCCTGAAAGGGTGCGCAAAGAGGCGAGACGAATATCAAGGCGCGCATAGATGATTGACGTAGGTGCCCATCCAGAGGCGCGTTCAAGGAGTGGTCTAAGAACTGAGAAGGGAGTAGCTACCCACTGTGGGTCAGTTTCTTCTCTAGTCCGCTTTTTGCGCACACGTTTTGATTGCAAATGTGCCGTGAAGATTCGTGCTGCTCTTCGCGAATCCGGAAAGAGAAAAAGGGCGGTGGCAGCGGTGGCAGCTAAGGTGGCAGCTAGAACCAACATAACGTCACGAGATTCTCTCCTTCAACCCACTCGGGCAACTCGGGCCACTCAACAACCATTCTCAATCTTCTCATCTTCCTCCCCTTCCTCCAAAGAAGCCGGCCCGGCGCGGGTTGAGCAGATCTTGAGGTTGACGCTACTTATGCTCCTACAAAAGAAGCTCACGCCGAAGCAAGCGCGTTGGCAAGACTACCTTGCTGAGTTCGACTGAACGTTCCAGTACAAGCCGGCAGAGGGAGTTTGTAGTATAAGCGTGCGGCCAGTGGAGGAGGATCAAGGGATCGCGGGCGCGAAGCGGGCTTCTTTGAAAAGGTGCCACCCGCAAGTCCGCGTCACCACGGGAGAACCAACTGCCAACCAAGTCATGAGCAGGTTGAAGAGAGCTCGGAAAGGACTAGATTCTATATAACGATAACGGCTCCAAATCTGTGCAACCGTTGTTGGTCCGTTTCATTTAGACTCAGTCCCAAGCGCGCTATTGTCGAAGCCCCAACTCTTCTCGCGCGGGTCAAGATAGAAGCTAGCTGGGCGATCTTGAGTGATCTATTTGGAAGCCGATATTGACTATTTGGAAGCTCGGATGCCGGGCCAAATCTGAGAATAGGAGCAGGAGCTGCTACCATTGGTGAACTTCACGGAGGATCTTTTCGTAGGGTCCACACGATCCTCTTTCTGCCCGCCCTCTCCCGCTGGTCGAGCGCTTCGCACCTCTCCTAGTTATATTACGAGACTCACTTTGTTCCCCTTGACTCTTTCCGGCGCCCGCCAATCGCTAAGCAACCCTCAGTTTGCCTGTACGAGGTCTCCGGTGGTACGAATTGACTCTGGTGATGGATCGGCATTTGAACGTGCACCTCCAGCCCCGGCTGCAGAGAGCTTTGATGAGGACTGCAGCTGGTATGATGAGATGGGGGATCATGCGCGTCGCAAGCGGGGGAGATTGCTCGAGGACATGGTCCGGCTCACCGGGCTTCGCCTTTCCGGGCCGAGCGTTGGCGGGTCATATTGACGAGACCCACACCCCCATGCTCCAGCGGCTACTTGGGAGTTCTTTTGAGGTGACACAGCCTATCGCGCGCGCAAATAACGGCTTCAAGCTTTCGTCGATGCTGGAGCTGGTGCTTATGGATGACAAGCTCAATAGGGCCCGGATGCTGACCGCCAGTTGCGTGCCTTCCTCCTTTCTCTTTTCGGGCAGTGTCTTTTCAGCCATTCTGATATTTGAACGAGTAGAAGACTACTGCTCTCTTTTTTGCCAGTGCTAGCTGATTTGTACCGGGTAGGGGAGTATGCTTGGGGTGCTGCGAGCTATAGCCCACCTCTTCTCGCGATTGGCGCGCGTTCGCAGATGGTTCATCTCGGCAGCTGACCGCTTTCGGTAGGAAATGTCCATCAAATGACCAAGACCTCCGGGTAGCTAACGGCAGTAGCAGTAGAAACTCAGCCGGCAACCAAGGGGTGAGCTGCGCAGTTGTTTTTTCACCACCAGGGTGCGTTTTGAAAAGTGCCGGTGTTTAGCACATCCGGTGAGTTCAAAAGGCTGGACAACCCCCAAAAGGGGCTGGACTGTAGTAGACGAAACCCGCCCGCGGGCAGAAGAAAGGAGGCCGGGCAGTCGGCGCCTGTATAAGCCCGGCAAGGAGGCTGGACGGAGCCAATGAAGTCTCGCCTGAAAGGTGCGCAAAGAGGCGAGACGAATATGAAGAAGATGGCAAGGTGGCTGGCGGCTAGGAAGAACCTGCTGGTGGTTCCTGCGCGCTGGGGAGCCTTGCTGGTGTTGATGACGGGAGAGCAGGCTTGAGTGCAGGCCGGCCATCAATCATCATATTGAACACAAGAGAATGAATATAGGCAGCGAGTGGCCGAATGAAAAGGGTCTAGTGGAATCGGAGCGGAGAATTGCTTGCTCACGCTTACTACTATCTAGCTCTGTATGCTCGTGCTTTCGGGTCAGTCCTTTTCCAATTAGCATCTCGTCTGCTGAGTTCATAGCTGCAAGTGCTAGTTCAAGTCAGTAAGAATTTGATGCGCTAGATCTTGACTGTGACGAGTCAGAAAAGATGGTTGAACTACGCCCGGATATCAGAGCTGAACTTTCAGTGATGAAAATCAGTGAACTGTACTCGTCCAAGCCTGCGAGTCAGGTGAACCAGACCGGGCAGGTGCACTAAGAATCTGGGGAAGGGAAAGCAACTCTTTGCGCGAGATAGTCTGGCTTTCAATATCAGAGCAACTTGGCAGCATCGTCGGCACACTGAGTTGAAGGTTGGGTATAGGGAAAAGACACATATGAAGCTGACTCCCCAAGTCTGGAAGAAGATTGAGCACAAGGAGGTGGCTCCTCTGGTTATGCTGGCAACCGATATAACCTACGGTGGTCGAGTGGCTTCAACGCGCGCGCCTCTCTGGTTATATGACAAGTCTTGCTCGCCTATCTTGCCTCCTCTACTGACCGAACCCTCATCTCCTGTCTTCGGCGGATCATCATGACTTGACTCCAAAAGGTTCACATCTGGACAAAGGAAAGTGCTGTGCGTGCGCCTAGTGCTTCTTTTTCTTATTCTCTATGTTTTGAAAAGATTCTCTCAATATGAAATCTATAGTGGTGGAACCAACCGACGATGTATGTCGTCCAACCCGACCTCAGACTCTTTCTTCCCAACCTATTTTACTCTCTGGCCGCTGGGTAGGCGCAAGGGTTGGTGGTATCCCGAGGGTTGGTGTGGCGAGAGGTAGAGGTCAAGAGCTCGTTGGAGTACCGGGAACACACGAAACAAAGATATGAACTGGGTAAATGGAAATGGAAAAGAGATGTTTCCAATTCCTCTAACAAATCTCCAGCTTTTTTGACATCCATATGATCTACTAAAGTAGATCGGTATTGCCCATATAATGAAAGCAGATCTTGGTCCATGGAGTCCCAAGAAGGTAGGAACTCTGACCTGTCCGATGCTTCTTCGGCCAAATACGATATACAAGTGGGACCCGCGAAAAACCGCTTCTTTTTTCCGGCTGGTCGAAATGGGGTTCTACCGGGAAACCATGGATTTTTGAGTTTTCGCCATTGGTTACTGGTCGAGCCACTGGAATGGAATGATACCGGAATCTCTGGAGATCTTTTCTCTCTGTGGGCTTCGCACCTCAGTGCTCTTCCGAATGGCCTCATTGTCTGATTTTGTCCTCTATCTTCAACTTCCTGCTCTGTGAATTCAAACTCATTTGGATCTCTCTTATAGACACAATCAAGTTGTTCTACGAATTGAGTAGTCATAAGGTTGCGCTACATTTTCATTTCGTTCCTACCCCATTTTGGCACGCACATTGTGTGGGGATTGATTTGGTTGGCTGTTGGCCGTACAAAAGCATGGGAGAAAGATGGTTTGGTTTTTGAGACAAGAGAAAAAAAACAACAGAAACACCAATGCGCACCTTTTGAAGGAATTGATGGCAGGAAAAAAAAGGCAAGCTTGCTCGGGAGAGAGAGCAAGAAATGCGAGAATTGACAGACCAACAAGACCCTCACTAGCCTCCAACTGACAAGCGAAAGAGCACGGAAGGTCGATGATGATCCGAGCGTGAGTGGAACAAGAAAGGAAGGTCCCTCTCTTCGGCGCGCGCCGGTTATATTACAAGGTGCAGCCAACAAGTGTGCAGACTCAGAAAGCAATCAAAGCTCAAGGTAGTGAAAAAACAAGCAGCATGGAAAAACAATCAGCACACGGCATATTTGCCAGAGGGATATGATAAGAAGACATTCCCCATTGTTCAATAGGGCCGGGGAGGGAAAGACAAAAAAGAGCACGGACACTTGAACTCTGAGCCTCAAGTCCCGTCTTCTATATTATATAGGCAATCATAATAGGAAGTCAACTCTATGACCGCGCGCGCTGTTATGCTTGATGTTGGTTACCTTCTTCTTGCTATTACTTTGACTTTCGTAGAAAACAGAGAAGACAAGCATTATGGAAACAAGGCACTAAAAAAGAGAGGCGAGTCTCTTGATAGGTCAGGGTCATAAGGGCCTCTATGAAATCCGGCACAACCTGCTACTATAAAGGCAGAAAGTCAACAAAACACCCAGCCACATTTCATGCGTCATTCTTTGTGACTTCACTGGCTATGTGAGGTTCTTTCACCATTGTTGTAGCTCACCATATTATGCTATGCCCCCTTATCCATACCTAGCTACTGATTATGGTACACAACTTTCCTTGTTCACACATCACATGTGGATCGGTGAATTGATCATAGTCGGTGCTGCTGCACATGCAGCTGAACATTTTTGCACTGTTCTTAGTCAGAGACGCCCGATGAAACTACTCGATACAATGATCTATTAGATCGTGTTCTTAGGCACCGCGATGCATCTCACATCTCAACTGGGCTGTCTATTTGTAGGCTTGAACTCTTTCGGCTTGTATATTCATAATGAGACTCTAATAGGAGTGCTTGAGGACGTCCTCAAGATCTGCGCCGGCGTTTGAAGATACCGCTATACAATGACAACCCGTCTTTGCGGTATCTGAAAGCACGTATCAAACACTCATGCTGCCCGCACCTGGTACAACAGCTCCTGGTGCAACAGCAAGTACCAGTTGAAGCGCGCGCCTTGGGGAGGTGGTGAATTCATAACAGTAGGCGGGCGGGAAAGTGGCTTTGTGACCTATTGAATACAGGTGCGGTTCGGCCTCAGACTTTTCAGTACACCACATTCATGTGCGCATTGACGATCCATGTGACTGTATTAAGACTCTGGAAAGGTGTCCTTTTTGGAAGCTCGCAGTTCACGCACGTTTGATACCCAGGCACCCCAATCTTTGCTTTCGTTTCCGGCAAGTATCCGCTCGGGATCATGTCTTCTTAGGTTTCTTTTGGATGTACAATGCGCGCGCCCCATTGACGTAGTCAGATTCCGCACCTGTATTATAGCACGCACGTTGGAAAATGCGGCCGGCCGCGCAATCGGATGTTTGAGTACTCTAAGTGATCAAGGAGTGGTCACTCATATAACGGGAGGAAACTTTGCAAAGCCTAGAATTCCATTACTCTTCTCCATATAGATGGCTTCGGGATTGATTATGGACACAGGCGTTCAAGTCATTCAATTTTCACAGTTGCACTTATGGTTCTTCTTGATCTGCATATGGTCTTTTTGTCTGAGGTGCTCATTTTGTATGGGCTTTGAGTGGCTCATCTTTCTATTCAGCTTAGCGGTTATTGGCAAGAACTTCTTTCATCTCTTGGCGGTTTGTCACAGGCTTCTCACAAATGTGCCAGTGGCTCCTGCTACTCAGCCGTCGGGCCTTGAGCATTGTACAAGGACGTGCGTGCTGTAGGAGTCACCCATGACCTTCTGGGCACTGAACATTGCCACAACACGGGCATGATTCTGAGCAATCATGATTGCAGTAGGATAATGGCTAGGAGGATTTGAAAAGCATTATGGCCGCATGAAGCGCGATTTCGTTTAGCCAAGGCTGCCGCTCAGGACCCCACTACTCGTCGTATTTGGTTTGGTATTGCTACTGCACATTCTTTCTCAAGTCATAATGATCTGACTGAGGAACGTCTTGATCATCACATTTTGGCTTCTCACTTTGGAAGTGAGCAATCATCTTTCTGTGGACGTCCGGAAAGATGCGCGCGCCTTTCTACAAGGAAATTGAGAATGATGGGTACAGGACCGACCCTTGAGCTAATCAAATCAGACCTATCGCTCATGCAATTTGCGCTCTCATTTTGCCCACTCCACTGTAGAGGCTTTGACTCGAGGCGCGAAGCGCGGGACCTGTTCATATCGCTTCTTCCTTTCTCAGTGGCGGTATACAATAATGGGATGACGCACCAATGAGGATCTTGATACTGGAGCTCTTTTTCGTTTTCTTTCTGCTAGATCTTTCATAGCGGGTTGGTGACACCTACAACCCAAATGGAAACGCTGGGTTTCGTGGTTCAAAAAGTGTGCGCAATCAGTAGAATCTCGTCTCAATCCTCATTTGTCAGGAGTCAGTTCTATGACAAGGGCGGGCGGCTTGGGCAGGGCATTGAGTTCTGATATTTCGCTATTCCTGTGCGCATATATAGGATAGTCTCTGAGATGGAATCATTTCTGAGATGTCTGCTTGACTTGTCATATTCCCTTTGACAGGTCAGTGGAATCTTGATGCACAAAACCCTCCTTCCGGTCATCATTGCGGGGTGGGCTATTTGAACCTCCATCCACAAACACAAAGTTGATGGCGTCTTTCTATGTAATTAAGCTGGGCGGCTCATCATTGCCGCTATTGCATTTCTTTTTCCCGTTGCTGGTCATATGTATGGAACTCACTTTGGGATTGGTCACAGTATCAAAGATCTTTGAGAAGCACATATCCCTCCGGCGATTAGGACGTGGGTATGCTTGTTTTTATGACACAATCAATCATTCGATTTCCATTAGGTCTTGCGAGAGTTTCTTGGCGGGCGGGGTTCTGACGTCTTTCTTTATACGCTCAACATACGTACTCTTGACCTGCTTATGCGCACATTCATAGCACAAGACTTGACTACTCAAGCAGCATTATCTACTTCTTACCAAGACATTGCCGGGTTCATCATGCTTCATTCGTGTATTTGCCTTTGCTCATGGAGCTAGATTTGTCATTACAAAAAATACCCCACTATAAGTGGGTACAGCATAAGAGGAAAAAAACGAGCTTTGGTGGTTTAATGCCATTGAGCGAAAGAGAGATGCGAGCATTGTTCACAGCTTCTCAGTTATGTGAGCTCGTGTTTCTCTAGCCTGCCTATAGTGATACCGAGCATTGTTCACAGCTTCTCAGTTATGTGAGCTCGTGTTTATCTGGCTATAGTTGTAGAGCTAGCTCAATCTCGTTTTTAACTCACAAGGGGTGTAGCCTGCCTATAGTGATACCGAGCATTGTTCACAGCTTCTCAGTTATGTGAGCTCGTGTTATCCGGCTATAGTTGTAGAGCGAAATCTCGTTTTTCACAAGCCACAGCTTCTCAGTTATGTGAGCTCGTGTTTTGTTTCTCTGGCTATAGTTGTAGAGATGCGAGTATCACAGCTGCTCGTGTTTCTATGGCTAGGCTAGGCTAGAGTTGCAAAATCAAAGGCGTAGAGGGTCTCCCATTACCTGCCGCGCTTTTTTCTAAAACGAGAGAGGTGGCTTTTTTCTAAAACGAGATAGTTGGCTTTTTTCTAAAACGAGATAGTTGGCTTTTGCAGTTTAGAAGAGAAGCACCACTAGAGTTGCAAAAGAAAAGGCGTAGAGGGTCTCCCTCCCATTACCTGCCGCGCTGATAAAACGATAGAGGTGGCTTTTGCAGTTTATAAGAGTGAGCTTTCTTGTTTGTATGGGTCTATCAAATTTGAACATCAGTGATTCATGCGGTATTTCAATGGTAGTCTAGATGAGACTACTGATTCTATTGGCTTCTATGTGCAGCACACAATTGGCTAGTTGATCTTGTTTGGTTCAAACGTTCTTCTTCGCACACATTGGCTCGGCACATTTCTATTGCCAAAGAAAAGATTCGGGATCTATTGCCACCGGATGGAGTAGTCTTTGGCATCCCAAGCTGAACTCGGACTGGCAGCATGCATGTCGATAAGCAGAAAGCGCGCGCCACAAATGTGTCAACTGTCGGGCCGGGCATATGTATATCGGAAAGAGTCACATGTTGGACTTCACAATATGGGCGGGCGCATGTATGTATATTTGTTTTTTTGTCATTGTGCTCACTCCATTTGCGCTTTTCCCTTGCGCCGTTATGCTCGACGTGATCGTGATGGTTTCTGAAAGAGGCCACAGCTCGGAGATGAAGCGTCAGGTGATTTTTTGAGTACAAACAACAGTCTCAGATTTGAGAATCTCATGTGCAGTGCAAATTTGTGATTTTGATGATATGATCAAATGCCGCACCGCCTGTTTACTGGTGTGCCTGAAAATGAGAAGAGCTTCTTCCCGGTTAGCTGGACTCAGATGTGTGTACCGGCGGAGGAGGGGACTCGGTGTGATAAGGTTGGGAGACTGGAACCGTGCATCTTTGCTCTGTTCTGGTGGCATGGCAGAAATGGCCCGGGGAAGTCATGCTTTGTGGGCACAATTGCTTCGACAGAAAGATCTCAAGTCCCACTGATTCTTGGGATCAGTATCCTGAAGTGAGAGAGCTGGCTCATGGATGCTGGCGACACAAAATAGGGGCTGTTAGTATAGTAGTGTGAGCGTGCCATTCAGTCTCTTGCATTAAGAACCGGGGGGATGTTCTGACACAGCAGCTTCAAGCTCAAGCAACAAGAGCATCATTGTATTCTAGTTTGAAATCAAGCTCTCGTAGTATGTAGTGTCACCGGCCGCAAATCTCCAGCTCATATCCGACGTCAGCCGATTAGTCAACCGGACAAGCAAGAGAGTGATCACAACCCATACTGTTGCAATGACTATTTGTTCAGGGCGGGTGATTTTGCACTTTCAATGGTACCACTCAGGTGATGCCGGGCACTTTGAGGTGGGAACACGCCTCAGCCCCGAGCGCTTGATACCAATTCTCGCCTGAAAGGTGCGCAAAGAGGCGAGACGAAGATGAAGACTCGCATATGACAAGCGCCTACCCGGATCCTCTCTGTCGTGAAAGTCATGGAAATGAGCCTACTCGCCAAACCAAGCAAGCCCATCCTCCTACTGCACATTATATACCAAACGCCTCCCCTTTCCGCCCGGCCCGCCGTTTGAGCATCAGACCTGCTCCCGTCCACTCGGAAGCCGGCCTTCAGGCACTTGACTTCGCTTTGGTCAAATTGAAAACACACGGAGGGTTCTACCAAATTGCTTGTGACTCTCACCTCCTAGAAGTATGCCCAATTTTGACATCTCTCATTGGATGATCCCGGACTCAGAGCTGGCAAACTCCAGCCAAGACCCATCTCTTGTACTATGGACAGGACATTAGGTCCCACAATCTTCAGGCCAAATCGAACGCACCAACAGCAGCCACAAAATGTGCCTTCCTCCCGCCCGACTTTCGGCATACCAGTGAACGTCACGTAGCCACTCCTCCATCCAGCCGCGCATTATCAAGAGTCCTCCTTCAAGTTCGGATCTGACGGGTACAATTTGGACACAGCTTGGGATTGATTTGAATGGCACACTTGACTAGCAAGATGGAATTCCCAGTACACCTCATTCTCCGAATCCATACATCTATGATGGTAGCACCTCTCATCGATCATGACAAGACAGATCTTCTCACCTCTCCCTATTAAGTCGTTGCGCCTTAGCACTACATCACTCTCTGGTTTTCTGCCATGCCAAAGAAGATAACGCGGAAGCTTCAGATACAAAACCGCACGAGCCTCATCAGAGCTTTCATATGATGAGAAAAAAGGAGGTAGCTCCGTTAGACCACGCACTCTTTTATAGCTCAGTTGGTAGAGCATTAGGCTTTTCACCGGAAAGTGGGTTCAAGTCTTGCCCAAACCACCTGCCTGACACTGAGACTTTTGTAAGGATGCTATGTATTAACGCGTTCAAAGTGTGGTGTGTTCTCGCTTCACGCGCGCGCTTTTTGATTCCTCCCTCATAAGCTCATAAGGGTGGTAGCGTAGAGTTCAGGTCAGAGTGGCTCGGTCATCAAGATCCCACTCAAGTCTTCATCGCCGGGAGGTGGACCAACAATCCGGGGGATGGCTTCAAGCTCCTTTATCAAACTGCCCTTATCATAATCAGGTAAGCATCAAAGCCCCGCACGCTAAACCCAACCTATCCAAAAAGCTCTTGTACTATATTAGACCTACAAACTCCTAGGAGCAAGAAAAGCACAAACAAGAAAACAAGCAATGGGGAGCTATTCTCACGGCAGTGAGGGGGATACAAGAGAAACGCGGGTATCTAATCCAAGATGTCTTGACCCAAGCGCACCACTTTGTTATTGAAGTGCCCCCAGATGTCCTGTGCTGTGTCAGTCTATAGGCTATAGGGAAAGCTCACAGAGCACAGCAGGTTGCACTTCCTTCCTCTTTTTAGAGTAGTGAGGTAGAAACCCAAGCAAGGAAGTCCCCTTCAAAGGTGCGGTTGGCCGGAGGCGTATATCCATCTTTTCTCTTCCACCGCCCGCTGCCACCATTTTCTGCTTTGGCAAAGAACCACCAATTTCCTCGACTATCAAATAGAGCTTCGAGCGGCACCCTAGAATCAACCTTTGTGCCTGCCACCCAATGCCCGGTCAATCGTGAAACTAGCCTGAAATCTCCGCCCGCAAATGTGACACCTTTGAAAAAAGCTCCTCATTTCCAAAAAAATCCCACATATCAACAAAAACAAGTGTGCATGGAGGATCGAACCCACCCTAGATACCCGTCCGGCGAGCTTGTTTCTAATGGAGGAAGAATCTCATATGCTCCAGATCTGAAGAAGCTTCCAGGCATAATCCACTGGGAGTAGTGAGTCGCCCTTGTGAGGCCCAAAACACAGCGTGTAGTAATCGCCTCCATCCCATTTTCTTTCCCACTCTCCTTCTCTTATTTGATAATAGGGGGTACATTCTCACCGCCATGCCATGCCATATAGAAGGGAAGATGCCAGGTTGTAGGAACCCATACCCCGGCTCATAATGGTAGAGTGACTGGATCGGATGAGGAGTCAGAGTCAGCCTATCACAAGATCGGCGCCTGAAAGTTGAGGGAGTAGAGACCAAGGGTTTTGGAGCAATCCGAAAAGTACTCATCTTTGGCCCGATCAAGAAGGAGTCGATTAGAGAAGATCTGCTATATGGCGCACGTCAAGCAAGACTTCTCTAGTTTGCATAGAAGTGCCCACCACTATCTCCAGTAAGCACCAACAAGTTGTTTGCTAGTATCATGCTTTTCGGATCTCTCCGGATTTTGCTAGTATATGGAAAACACCGTCACTTCGCTTTCACCGTTATGTGCCCCATTATGTTGGTTCAAGCGCGCATCACTCAAGGGATGATTGGATGAAATGAACCTGACCTGTTGTTTGTACCCTAACCGGCGGATGCCCATCCTCACACCTGGTCCAATCACTCTCCCTTTGATGGCAGGAAGATTCCTCAGCTTATACCATACCCCACCCGTCCCCCCAATCTCCCCTGAATCCCTATCGGGATCCAGCAAGAGTAGACAATGGGGAAGATGTGCAAGCTGAGCAGCATGGGTCAGAGCATGAGGGTGAGCCCGCCGGTACACTTTCGTCAGTGTCACTACTTGAAATGTATCCTCAAAAAAAGGGTCCTTTGGCCCTTGCGCGCGCCTACCCGCGACTGATGTTTGTTGCCCGCATAACCCGGGGACATAACGCATAAGACGAATGATCAGGCCTCATTTGAGGGGGGAAGGAAAGGCTTATGGAAACATGATGAGCACTTCGTGCGCTCGACACATTGATTATGATCAAAGCGACCGGTCCTGCCACCGCAACTTTTTGGTAGTCTCACTTGTTGACCACCATTTCGCTTTCTTTCATGAATGTATGCGCCTGTCCCTCTGACGAGCACATTGATTATGATCAATTCCTCTAGAGTCATGAGGAAAGTGAAAAGTGTGAGTGCATAGTGTGTGTTTCCAATCAAGTGTTCGTCGTCTTGGGTCCCATCCCAAATAGAAAAGGAGGTGTGGTCTCTTGTCACATCAGAGTGGTGTCCCATATCTCGGGCATTCATATCAGAGTTTGATTGTGATTTCAGCTTCAGCGGCCGGCACTAGATCACTCAAGTTTTTGTTCCTTGAGCTATCAACTGATGAAAAGGAAGATCAAAAAAAGAGAGAGTTGCATGAGATTGGAAGCAAAAGGGTGCGATGCTGATTGCTTCAATGTCGGGCGGGAATGATGGAGCATAAGCAGCTTGATCAAACCTTGGGTTGGGCGCGCGCTTTGTAGTCTAAGGGAGAGAAACCGACCGAACCGTGCGATGCGAACAGTATGGCCTCTCTTCATCGTTCATATGCGCGCCTCTCAGACTGGTACAGGAGATATACCGGTCAGATGTACCTACGTTCTAGGCAAGATCTCGGTCATGAAATGCTTCCTGCCACATTTTTGCTTGCACTTTTTCGGGACATCATTTTTCAAAAAACATCTGATCCCTACGTCCTCCTTTTTGTTTGTGCCCTTCATCCTCTTTTGCACTTTTCGGAACTTGGGCTGATGTGAGTGATGGTGACTAGGGAAAGAATGTCCTCTCTTCATTTTTCCCTTGCTGAGATTGGTCGCGTGATCTCAGTTGGAGATGGGATAGCACGTGTTTATGGATTAAAGGAGATTCAAGCTGGAGAAATGGTAGAATTTGCTAGCGGTGTCAAAGGAATAGCTTTAAATCTGGAAAATGAGAATGTGGGTATTGTTGTCTTTGGTAGTGATACCGCTATTAAAGAAGGAGATCTTGTCAAGCGCACTGGGTCTATTGTGGATGTTCCCGCAGGAAAATCCTTGTTAGGCCGTGTGGTCGATGCTTTGGGAGTACCCATTGATGGCAAAGGTTCTCTAAGCGATCACGAACGAAGACGGGTCGAAGTGAAAGCCCCAGGTATTATTGAGCGTCGATCTGTGCACGAACCCATGCAAACTGGCTTAAAAGCGGTGGATAGCCTGGTTCCTATAGGTCGTGGTCAACGAGAATTGATAATTGGAGACAGGCAAACTGGAAAAACAGCTATAGCGGTAGATACCATATTAAACCAAAAAGAACTCAATGCAATGGCAAAAGCAAATGACAAATTGTATTGTGTCTATGTAGCGATTGGTCAGAAACGCTCGACTGTGGCACAATTAGTGCAAATTCTTTCATCAGCAAATGCATTAGAATATTCCATTCTTGTAGCAGCCACCGCCTCGGATCCTGCTCCCCTCCAATTTTTGGCCCCATATTCTGGCTGTGCCCTGGGGGAAGATTTCCTAGATAATGGAATGCACGCTTTAATAATCTATGATGATTTGAGTAAACAAGCAGTAGCATATCGCCAAATGTCATTATTGTTACGCCGACCACCAGGCCGAGAGGCTTTCCCCGGGGACGTCTTCTACTTGCATTCCCGTCTCTTAGAAAGAGCGGCTAAACGATCAGAATCGACGGGAGCAGGTAGCTTGACGGCCTTACCTGTCATTGAAACACAAGCTGGAGACGTATCGGCATATATTCCAACTAATGTGATTCCCATTACCGATGGACAAATCTGTTTGGAAACTGAGCTCTTTTATCGTGGACTCCGACCTGCTATTAACGTGGGCTTATCCGTCAGTCGCGTCGGGTCGGCAGCTCAGTTGAAAGCTATGAAACAAGTCTGCGGTAGTTCAAAACTGGAATTGGCACAATATCGAGAAGTAGCAGCCTTCGCGCAATTTGGCTCAGACCTTGATGCTGCCACTCAAGCATTACTAAATAGAGGTGCAAGGCTAACAGAAGTTCTCAAACAACCACAATATTCACCACTGCCCATTGAAAAACAAATTGTAGTCATTTATGCAGCTGTCAACGGCTTCTGTGATCAAATGCCACTAGACAGAATTGATCAATATGAGAGAGCCATTCCAAGTACCATCAATCCACAATTACTCAACGAACTTGCATCAAAAGGTGGATTAACTAACGAAAGAAAGATGGAACCAGAGACTTCCTTGAAAGAAAGCGCTTTGCCTTACCTATGATGAAAGACAAGTTTCACAAACGCAAAGCCCTACTTCGGCCAAATACAAAGCGGTGGAGTTTGCCATATGTATCCTAGGCGGCGAAGCCGGGGAGACATTGCTGAGTGTGCGTCATAGCTACTGGTGGATTCAAATGACCTTTTGTTATGACGAGGCCGGTCCTGCCCGCTGGAGTGACTGGAGCGAGCGAGGGAGTGGCAGGCGGGCTCCTTGCGTGCCAGCTTGGACTTCCTATCATCAACCACAATTGCTCCCATGATGCCATGCCACTAGTCTCACATAGATCTTTGACTCCGAGAACGCCCAAACGCGGAGCTGATGTGGCAGCGATTGTTTGGAGGTGGGGGCAGTTGACATTCCATAAGTAACTCAGTGCTCCAGACGAGGGAAATGAAAGCATCATTCGTGATATATCCTCCCATCCCACATGTTCAATCTGTTTTTAGCGGTTTTCCCAGAGATCTTTCTAATTAACGCAACCTTAATTTTGCTCATTCATGGAGTTGTCTTTAGTACCTCTAAGAAAGATCATTATCCACCGCTAGTCAGTAATGTGGGTTGGCTTGGATTACTGAGTGTTGCGCGCCTAGGAGGGCAGCATACTTGGGGATGCAGAGGATCTCTCCCGCCCGCCTCACGGCACGTTCTCCTCGTTATGCGTGATGCGTGATGCGTGATGTGCCCCGTTATGCATTCTGTTTGTTGCCAGCTTTTGATGCGACATAACAAAAACAGCATCACTCAAGCATAACGGCGCGCGCGCGCCCGCATCACGGGCATGGTCGAGACTCACGGCACATTCTCTCGTCCATAGGAAAGAGCGCTTCGCACCTCTCCTAGTGATATGACGAGACTCGCTTTGCTCTCTCGACCATAGGAAAGAGTGCTTCGCACCTCTCCTAGTGATATGACGAGACTCACTTTGTTCTCTCGTCCATAGGAAGGAAAGAGTGCTCCGCACCTCGTTATGCGGGTGATGTCGCCTGGCAGCATAGCTAACACATTCGTCTCGCCTCTTTCCTTTAAGGCGAGACTCATTGGGTCGAGAGCTTCGCACCGCTCCGGCGTCTTTTCGAGACTCCTTTCAGTTCTCCTCTCCCGCTGGTCGAGTGCTCCGCACCTCTCCCTTGAGTCGAGACTCCTTTCAGTTCTCCTCTCCCGCTGGTCGAGTGCTCCGCACCTCGCCCAGCTCCCTAACCTAATGCGGCCGGACCGCAGGGAACAATAGCATGGGGGGACATCCTCTGACTTTTGCCGCCGCAAGGCTGTCCTCTCGTACGCAGCAGGAGCAAGGTCACTCCCCTGGTTCTGAAAGGCACATGAGTCCGAACGCTATGAGCAATGTGCGGCCCTCCACGCAGTGGCTGTGCAGGTGAGGCGTCGGTCGGTCCCCAAAACGGCGGCAGCTAGCGAAGAGTGAACGACCAGGCGTGCTGCAACCTAGGGAT